TAATATCAAAATCGGATGAATCGGCCCAGACCGGCTTACTAATGGGATGTCCTAATACATTACAAAATTTTGCTTTAGCCAATGATCTAATTAGAGGAATAATTGGAATTATTGTATCAAGCTTTTTCATAAGATTTTCCATTATAAATGACTTTTCCAACATTTGACTCCGTACCACTGAAGGATTTAGCCGCACATTTGAAAAATAGCCGAAAAAGTAAAATGAATGCTCGGATAATTGGTTTATATGGATCTTTCCTGGTTGAGACCAAACAAAAAAATGACATTGCCATAAATGGATAAGAAAGTATTTCCATTTTTTCATCAAAAAGGGCGTATTCTTTGAAGCGAGAATGGATTTTCCTTGATATCTAACATAATGAATGAAAGGGTCCTTGAAGAACCATAGGGTGGACGGAAAATCCTTATCAAAGACTTCTACAAAATGTTCTATTTTTGCATAGAAATAGATTCGCTCAAAAAGGACTCCAAAAGATGTTAATCGTAAATAAGAAGATTTGGTACGGAGAAAAAGAAAGATGGATTCGTATTCACATACATAAAAATTATATAGGAACAGGAAAAATCTTGGATTACTTTTTGAAAAAAATCTTGGATTACTTTTTGAATTTGAAAAAGCAGAAATCCTTTTTTTTGGAGTAATAAGACTATTCCAATTACAATACTCATAAAGAAAGAGCCTTAATAAATGAAAGGAGGAGGCATCTTTCACCCAGTATCGAAGGGTTTGAATCAAGATTTCCAGATGGATAGGGTAGGGTATTTGTACATCTGACACATAATTTAAATATGGAAATTTTTCCTCAAAAAAAGGAAATATTGAATGAATTGATCGTAAATTATAGGATTTTATGATTTCTGCCTTCTCTAAGGAAGAGATTAATTGTAGGGAAAATGGAATTTCCACACTGACGGCAAGCCCCTCTGATATTATTTGAGAATACAAATTCTTGTTGTACCCCCAAAATGGATTTTTGTTAGAATTATTAGCAGAAATAATCAAATGATTCTGTTGATACATTCGAGTAATTAAACGTTTTACAATTAGTAAACTAGATTTATTGTCATAACCTAGATTTTGCACCAAAATGGAACTATTTAAACCATGATCGTAAGCAAGTGCATAAATATACTCCCGAAAAATAAGTGGGTATAGGAAGTCATGTTGACGAGATCTATCTAGTTCTAAATATACTTGAAATTCCTCCATTTTTGAAATTCGATTTTTGCCAAGGATCGAAGATTTATTGGTTTATGAAATAATACATAGTGCGATACAGTCAAAACAGGGTATTCTATTCTAATAAAAAATCTAATAAATCTAATAAAAAAGAAATAGATACCTAGAAAACAAGTAAGACTCATCAACGGACTCTCTCTACTCGCTTTTTCCATCTAATTATTTTATGTTCGTTCTAGGATAACAAGATAGTTCGAAATCCTTTATTTTATCAACCCAATCGCTCTTTTGATTTTGGAAAAAAAAAAAGATCTTTATCAATATACTCTTTCTTCTACACATTTATCGCCACCCCATAATAGAATGGAGAATAGCTAATAGTTAGGATTCATAACAAAAATCAATAATCCATTCATGGGAAAAGCTTTTCCCACATCAAGTACTAATATTTTTATTTTTAACGTATAATTAGATGGGGTAATCATTCAAATTCAAAACGAAAGCTCGTTCCTTTTTGTTTCCCTATAATTAGAGCCACCAAACTCTATCCATTTATTAATTCAACCCAACTGTGAATTTATTTTGTTGCGAGCCAAGAATACAAACAAGGATTTGGGCCCGATCCAATAACAATGAAATATTCTTAGAATTCTCCATTGATACGACATGCTGCTTTTTCCATTCATTCCTTTCTGGATCAGTCGTGGTCTTACAAACTCTACCGATGGTATGGACGAATCCATTGCTTCATAGAAATGTGTAAAAATTTGAGTCGCACTTAAAAGCCGAGTACTCTACCATTGAGTTAGCAACCCTAAAAAAAAAAACTAATAAAATAAACTAATAAGGTGTGTAGATACAACCGCAATCAAAATCAATAAACAGATGGAATTGGATAAAAAAAATAGAAAAAATTATTAGATTTATATTATATTAAAATATATATTAAAATATTATAAAAATAAAAAGATAAATATATTAGAAAGAAATAAAGAAAAGAAAGAAAAGAATTTTATTTAAATTGAATTTTAATTAAAAAAAAGTATTTTTTTAATTAAAAAAAAGAACTTCTTTTCTTCTTTCGATCACAGAAAATCCAACGAACCCATCTATTTGATGAAGTCAAAAAAATCCTATGGAACGGGAATAAATGGATCCATTTATTCCCGATCGGATTATATTTGTTTGATACACTGTTGTCAATATTAATGTTGAAAAAAGAATACAATGGAGAAAATCAAAATAAATGAATTAAAAACTTAAATATTAAATTGAATAAATACCAATTGAAATCCAATTGAATTTAATTCAAATTACAAATACAAATGAATAAAATAATAATAAATACTAAGAATTAAGAATAAGGAATCAAAAAATCAAAAAATAGATAATATATTCGAATATAGAATATATATAGAATATATATAGAATATATAGAATATGAATATATAGAATATATAAATAAAAAAAAATAGAATCTAAAATAAAAAAAGAAAAATATAAGAAAGCTTAACCTAACCCCCCTTTCTTTTTTAAATTTCTTCAGAAAATTCTAACAAAAACCAGCTCCTTGAGGATAATGTATTTCTTGAGGATAAGGATAATGTATTTATAGACCCAATTACTTGATTTATTATACTTCATTTATTACTTATTAATTTAGAATTTAATTTATTTTTATTCATTTGCCCATTTTTATCTTATCAATAAAAATGGATTTTTTTAGTTATAAAAAACAGCATTCTATGGCAGCAATAAGAAATATAAAATAAATTAGGAATTAGGTATGAATAGAACAAAAGAGCGGGGGGGAGGGGGGATAAGAGAGAAAAGGATCATATAAATCTATATAATATAAAAGTAATCCACACCCTCTTTTTTATTTTATTTATTTATTTTGAAATTTAATTTTGTTTGTTGATTAGGATTAAGTTCCATAAAAACACCCGCCTTTTTTGAAATATCCTGAACAGTTCCTGTAGGTTGAGCGCCTTTTTCAAGGAAATATAGAATAACAGGAATATTTAAATAGGTTTGATTCTTTATCGGATCATAAAAACCCACTCTCCGAAGATCTCTCCCCTCTCTTCGGGATCGAACATCAATTGCAACGATTCGATAAACGGCTCATTGGGATAGATATAGATAAACAATACACCCCCCCTAGAAACGTATAAGAAGTTTTCTCCTCGTACGGCTCGAGAAAATTCGAAATTCTGTCTATCTATAGAATTATGATGTCAAATAGATTCATAAAATCATTAAATCAATTAGATTATGATTTAAATTAACTACTTTTTTCTTATTCTTTCCCGAAAAAAAAAATCACTCGTATTCGCAACCTCATAACTCAAGTTGGATAACTCTCAAATAACTCAAAGGAAAACAAAACCTTTAGTTAGGTAGTTAGGTATTTTATTTCATTTATTGAGCGGTCTCTACCCCCTTTCTTGTCTGTCTCCTTTAGAATTTCTTTTTCGTCTTCAGTCAGTGTAATATAGTTGTTGAGACAATTGAAAACGGTATTTACTTGTTCCACGATCCGTTAGCTTTTCCTTGAATCATTGGGTTTAGACATTACTTCGAGGATCTTTAATCATTTCAAAAATGGCAGCAACATACCCATTTTTTTATTTCTTTCCATCAAAGAATCGTACAAATAGATGGTTAATTGCCCCAGATCCACTTTTGATCGAAATAGTTTTACCAATTCCAACAAATTTTACTTTTTTAAAACTTGCTCGAATTGGATCCTTTCGATTTCTATAGCGAAAATATACTTACGAAGTTGTTCTAACTTATTAATTTTCACTAACCCTAGAAACTTGCCCCTGAGAAATGAATAAACTCGAGCTCCATCATGTACTATTTTCATCATCAAACCCTCCCTCCTCCCTAAAAAAGAAAAGAAATTCGAGTGGAATAGAACAAAGGATGTCGAGAAAGAGCACCTTCATTTCTATATAATAGAAAAATGGTGGATGTAAGAATCCACGACTAATGTAATCATGTCTTTCAAGTCGCACGTTGCTTTTTACCACATCGTTTCAAACGAAGTTTTACCATAACATTCCTCTAGTTTGGAGCCGGCATGTAATTGATTCAATTCTGAAATCATGAATAGTCATTGATTCAATCGATCCATAATAATGCATATTTTTTCCTTCTACTTCTATATGAATGGCAAATTTCTAAAGTAAAAGTAAAGAAGTATTAAAAAAAATTCAAATTAATTCCATATTGTAGGAATAGAATTTGTATTCTATTTCTATTTTTCTATTTATTTTTTAGAAAAATAGAGATTCGAAATATTCTTATTCAATTCAAAAAAAAAAAAATACAAAATAGAATTAGAATTCAAAATTTTAATAGAAGATTTTTCTTTCAAATTTCCATTTTGAATTTTTATAAATAATTAAGAAATTCATTTTCAATATATTATATATTATTTAGAATTTCTATATTATAAATAGAATATTATATATAATATTCTAAATATATTAATTAATATTCAATATATTCAATATATAAATATTCAATATATAAATTATTCAATTTATTCAATATATAAAATATAAATATATAAATAAAAAATCTTATTTAATATATTAAAATATTCAAAATATTAAAATATTCAATATTCAAAATATTAAATTTCTTATTATTATTATTAGTTTTTATTCAATTTTTTTAAAATAATAATATACATTTTGAATATACAATAACACGAATAAAAAAAAAATAAGTTCTTTTTGAATCTACATTTTCAAAGTGACTCGATTTAGAGACAAATCAAAAAAAAAGAAGAATCACATTCTACCCAATATTATATACTCTTAAACAAAAGGTTTCTCAAAAAAGGGCAATCTTTATTATGATATATAATTTGTATTCAGATATGATATATATCATGAATGGATATGCTCTGGGACGGAAGGATTCGAACCTCCGAATAGCGGGACCAAAACCCGTTGCCTTACCGCTTGGCCACGCCCCATTTCTATTTCTATTCGACACTACTAAACACTATTATTGATATTGGTTGTTCGTCAATTCCAGTCCAAATATCTAAATATCTATAGAATAAATTGTTACTAGAATTTTGATATGTCTAGATATAGAATGAAACTGAAATTATTGATCATTACATATAATTCAATTAAGATATTGCATGAAAGTCTGATTTCTTCTATTTTTTTTCTTTTTATTTCTGAATGGAAAGATTTTGAATTTGATAAGTTCAAATCAAAGAAGGATTTTTGAGGTCTACTTTTTCTTATTTGATTCATCATTTTATTCGTAATTAATTCGATTTTTTTTTATTTATTCTATATATTCTATATTTTAACATTCTATATATTCATATTCATATTCTAGAATATTCTATATTCTATTTTATCCTAATATTCGTATTCGATTTTATTATTATTTTCATTTCAAATTTTTGTGATTTCTTTTTTTTTTTTTTTTTATTAATTAATAATATTATATTTTATTAATATTATTAATTAATATTAATTAAGAAATTGAATTATTATTTAATTCTTATTAATTAATTATTAATTTAGAATTTCAATTTCTTATTTATTATTCTTATTTCTTTTTTTATTTTCTTATTATTTATTATTCAATTTGAATTAATATATTAATTAAAATGAATATTAAATATTAAAATATTAGAAATATTAATAAGAAATAAAAAAAGAAATGAAATTGAAAATTCATTTATTAGAAAATTGAGAATAAAATATATTAATTATTAATAATAATCTAATTAATTATTAATAATAATATAAACTTAATAATATTAATTTAATTTTAATTTTTATTAATTTAATTCACAAAAAGAAAAAATACAATTATCTTAAAGAACAAAATGTTTGTTATGCTTAATATCTTTAGTTTGGTCTGTATTTGTATTAACTCTGCTCTTTATTCAAGTAGTTTTTTCTTCGCGAAATTACCTGAAGCCTATGCTTTTTTGAATCCAATTGTAGATATTATGCCAGTAATACCTGTACTCTTTTTTCTCTTAGCTTTTGTTTGGCAAGCTGCTGTAAGTTTTCGATGAGATCTTTAATTTGAATACTGTCCTAGAAAAATTCATAATTTATTTGAAAATAATTTATTCGAAAAAAAGATTCGAAAACTTTAACAATTTTGATTTCTAAGATCAGATAAGTTTTACAGTGTGAATCCTCATGTGTAGTATAGGAGAATCTATTTTCTTTCTTTTTTTTAATGATCTTGGAGATTGTGTAATGCTTACTCTAAAACTTTTTGTTTACACGGTAGTGATATTCTTTGTTTCTCTTTTCATCTTCGGATTCCTATCTAACGATCCAGGACGTAATCCGGGACGTGAAGAATAAAAAATCATATTTTTTATTCTTTTGTTTTCTGTGTTTTCCTTGCTTGTGCTTGATTTTGAAATATTCTTATTATCTATTTTACATCTTTCAATTTTCACTTAAAAAAAAACTATTAAAATAAAAACTTTAACTATTTCATTTTTAATTATTAAAAACTTTAACTATTAATAATAACTATTAAATTAATAATAACTATTAAATTAATAATAACTATTAAATTAATAATAACTATTAAATTAATAATAACTATTAAATTAATAACTATTAAATTAACTATTAATTTTAATTAAAACTATTAATTATAATTAAAATAAATAAAATAAACAAAATAAAAACTATTAAATTTAGAAATTTAAATATATAAATTAGAAATCAATATTTCTATTCAATTTTAACTATTCTTTAACTATTCAATATTTCATCAATATTTCAAAATGAAAAAGAAATAAAAATAATAATATAAAAATATAAATAAGTTAATAAAATAATTCAAACAAACAAAGAAAAGAAACAAAAGAGACTCTGTTCTATAAATTCAAAAAGGTAAATAAAATACCAAATCATTGATGGAAACGGAAAGAGAGGGATTCGAACCCTCGGTACGAAAAATTCGTACAACGGATTAGCAATCCGACGCTTTAGTCCACTCAGCCATCTCTCCCCAATTGAAAAAAGGGCCCTTTCTTTTTTTTATATTTCTTTTTTTTTATTTAATTAGAATTTAGATTTCTATAATCTAATTTATATAAAATAATAATCTAATTTATATAAAATATTCTAATTTATATAATTAGAATATTCTATATAATAAATAATAATAATATTTGAATAATATTTGATATAATAATAATATTCTAATACTCTAAATATTCTAATACTCTATATAATAAAATAGAATAAAATACTCTATATAATAATATAATAAATTAATAAAATAAATAGAACTCTATACTATATAATAATATTGAATTTAATAGATTAAGATTAATAGAAATATAAAATAGAATTCAAATAGAATAATATAATATTAATTTGATTTATATAATCTTAATTATTTAATTTGAATTTGAATTAATTATAGAATAATATTCTAATTTTTATATAATTTTTATATAATAATTATTATATATATTAGATATATTTATTATTAATCTATTTTTATTTTATTTATATTATTAATCTATTTTTATTTATATTATTAATATATTCTATTTTAGATTTTAATTATTTGAATTTAATATTTAATAGATTAATCTTATTATTTATTTATTAATTTACTTATTCCTTATTTACTTATGAATTTTGACTTATTAATTTCTTAATTTAATTAATTTAAATTTATTCAATTTGAATTGAATAGAATAACTTAAACTTACTTAAACTTAATAGAATAAAAAATTCTAATACTAATTCTAACTAATACTAATAAAGAATATACTAATCTAATAAAGAAAAAAAAAATAGAATTCTAATATTCTAATATCAATTTTATTCTAATATTCTAATATCAATTTTATTCTAATATCAATTTGAGATTTTGAAATTCTAGAAATTCGAAAATTCAAATTAAATTAATAATTAATAAAATGGATTTAATATTTATTAAATAAAAATATTCAAATAGAAAATCAAAAAATAGAAAATCAAAATAGAATATAGAATAATTAATATAGAATATTAATATTAATATAGAATAAATAATAAATATAAATATAGAATAATAGAATAATAGAATATTAAAATCAAAATATAAAGATTAATATTCTAAATTTGAATTATATATAATAAAATTTATATATAATAAATTAGAATTATATATCTAATTTATATAATCTAATATCTAATTGATATAATTCTAAAAATAAAAAATAATTAATATAATTAATTAGAATTATATTCTATTTCTTATTTTTATAAATTTTTATTATTCAAATTTAGAATTTGAATTTTTGAATTAAAAAAAGAAATAATAAACAAATAATATAAATATATGTTTAATTCAAAAATTCAATAGTATATTTAAGTATATTTATATAAATTCTATTTATATTATAGATTTTATAGATATAGAATTATAGAATAAAAAACTTGTTTTTCAGCCCGGCCAGGTTAGTACCTAGCCGGGCCTTTTTTGTTCCCATGAATTCTGGATAAAAATGATTTATTTGATCTGAAAAAAATACTTGTTATTGAAGATCAAACATAAGAATGTCATTTCTTATTACTCTTTCTTTTTTTCCAGTAAAGTATCTAAATAAAAGAAAAAAAAAAAAAAAGAATGGAACTAAGGCTAAGGATTTTTGCACAATGCATTTTTATGTTATGGCTTAAGTAGTTTTGTCGAGATGTATCTGTCAAAACACCTTTAGCAAAACAAAATCCAAAAATCAAATGGGTCCTTTTTTCTTAATTCCATTAGATCCCCTTACGAAAGACGTCAACACTATAAATTTTATGATTCTTTTATGATCCTATTTCTGATTCCCTTGTTGGACAAAAGTTCCATTTATATACAATAATCGCATTGAAGCGGGTATAGTTTAGTGGTAAAAGTGCGATTCGTTCTATGGATCCCCTACTAGTTAAGGGATCCCTCGTTTGATTCATATTCCGATCAAAAACTTTATTTCTTATCTTAAAAGGGGTTTAATCCTTTACCTCTCAACGAACAATTCGAGGAATAATATACATTATCGTAATTTATATTCAAAAAGAATCAATTCGAAATTGACAAATTGAATTATGAAATTACAAAAACATAAGTTTTTTGAATTGGATCAATACTCCCAATTTTTTGAGTATGAGTAAAGGATCCATGGAAAAAGATATAGAAAGTTTTTTTTTATCGTAACTAAATCTTCCATTTTTTTTGTATAGGAGAGATTGAAGCAAAATAGCTATTAAACGATTACTTTAGTTTACTAGAGATATCGACATATTTTTTTTAGCTCGATGAAAATAAAATGCTTTTCCTAAGGATTCTCTTAAATAGAAATAGAGAACGAAGTAACTAGAAAAAAAAAAAAAGATTGTTAGAATCCGCCTCTTCTAGATTCTAGAGGGATCATCTAAAAAGCGGTATGTTTTGAATGCATTCAGACAGATTCAGACAGAAGGGCTGACATAGATGTTATGGATGGCATTTTTTTTACGTCTTCCATTTGTTAATCTCTTCCATAAAGGAGCCGAATGAAACCAAAGTTTCACGTTCGGTTTTGAATTAGAGACGTTAAAAATGATGAATCAACGTCGACTATAACCCCTAGCCTTCCAAGCTAACGATGCGGGTTCGATTCCCGCTACCCGCTTCTATTATATCTCTATATTCTATTCGAATCTAAATTTGTGTATTTGTAAATATATAAATATAGATAAATATAGAATAGAATTCATATTAAATATTAATATAATAATAAAATAATAATAT